AAAAATTATCAGAAAATCGACTAGAATAAAAGAAATCAGTAAAAAAGTCCTTCGATGGTCATATAAATTAATAACCGAGTTAGAACAACAATCGGGAGAATATTACGAAGACGTACCCGTAGATCATCAAATTCGTTCAAGAAAAGGCAAGGGTGTAGTAATTTTTACTGCTAACAAAGATAATACTGATCCTAATACAGATACTAACGATCGAACAGACACAGACGAAGTGGCTTTAATCCGCTATTCACAACAATCAGACTTTCGGCGAGGTATAATCACGGGTTCTATGCGGTCTCAAAGGCGTAAAATAATAATTTTAGAATTGTTTCAAGCAAATGTGCATTCCCCTATTTTTTTGGACAGAATTAAAAAAAAACCTCTTTTTTCTTTTGATATCTCCGGGTTGAAAAAATTAATTTTTAGAAACTGGGTGGGGACGGGGGAAGCATTAAAAATTGTAGAGTATACAGAGGAGCAAACAAAAAGCGAAGAAAAAAAAGAAAAGAACAAAAGAAGGGAGAACGCGCGAATAGAGATAGCAGAAGCCTGGGATACCATTCCACTTGCGCAAGTAATAAGAGGTTGCATGTTACTAACTCAATCTATTTTTAGAAAATATATTCTATTACCTTCATTCATAATTGCGAAAAATATTGGACGTATACTCCTATTTCAACTTCCTGAATGGTCTGAGGATTTCCGGGAATGGGATAGAGAGGTGCATATTAAATGTACTTATAACGGCGTTCCATTATCCGAAACAGAATTTCCAAAAAATTGGTTGACAGAGGGTATTCAGATAAAAATCTTATTTCCTTTCTGTTTGAAACCTTGGAACAAACCTAAATTAGGATCCTCTCAGAAGGATCTAATGAAAAAAAACAAAAAACAAGATGATTTTTGTTTTTTAACAGTTTGGGGAATGGAAGCCGAACTTCCTTTTGGTTCGCCCCGAAAACGACTTTCCTTTTTTAAACCAATTTTTACAGAATTAAAAAAAAAAATAGGAAAATTAAAAAAGAAGTATTTCCGAGTTCTAATAGTTTTCAAAGGAAAAACAAAATTATTTAGAAAACTCTCAAAAGAAACAAACAAATGGATTATCAAAAGTGTTATTTTGATAACAAAAAAAATAAAAGAACTTTCAAAAGTAAATCCCATTTTATTATTTCGATTAAGAGAAGTCGAAATATATGAATCGAGAGAATTAAAAAAAGAAAGAGATTCCCTAATAAGCAATCAGATAATTTACGAATCATTGAGTAAAATTCCATCTCCGAGCTGGACAAATTTTGCATTTACAGAAAAAAAAATGACAGATCTAGCTGATCGAACAAGTACAATTCTAAATAAAATAGAAATAATCTCAAAAGAGAAAAAAAAAATAACTCCAAGAATAAATAATCTTATTAGTGCTAATAAAACAAATTATAATACTAAAAGATTCGAAAAATTGCAAAGATTAAAAAGAAGAAATGCTAGAATAATTTGTAAATTACCCCTTTTTTTGCGATTTTTTATTGAAAGAATATACACAGATATATTTTTATCTAGCATTACTATTCCGAAAATGAATAAAGAACTTTTGATTAAATTAATCAAAAAAATGATTGATAAATCCATTTACAACAATGAAAGAAAACAAGAAATAATTAATACAAAAAAGAAAAATCCAACTCCGTTTATTTCAAAGTCACTTGATAAGATTAGTATTAGTAAAACCAATTCACATACTTTTTATGACTTAGACTTATCCTACGTGTCACAAGTATATGTATTTTACAAATTATCACAAATCCAAGTTAGTAATTCGTCTAAATTAAGATCTGTTCTTCACTATCAAGGAATCCCTTTTTTTCTTAAACCCGAAATCAAGGATTCGTTTGAAACGCGAGGAGTGGTTCATTCACAATTGGGGGATAAGAAACTTCCTAATTATGAAATGAATCAATGGAAAAACTGGTTAAGAGGACATTATCAATACAATTTATCTCAGATAAAATGGTCTAGATTAATACCAGAAAAATGGCGAAATACAGTTCATCGGCGTCATATAGCAAAAAAGGAAATTTTAAGCAAACGGCATTCATATGAAAAAAACCAATTAATTGATTCAAAAAAAGAAAAAGCATTTGAAGTATATTCATTATCTAATCAAAAAGAGAATTTTAAAAAAGACTATAGGTATGATCTTTTATCATATAAATTTCTTAATTATGAAAATAAAACGGAATGCTTTTTTTATAGATCTTCATTTCAAGGAAATAAGAACCAAGATATTTCTTACACGTCTAAAGAGACCCTTTTTTATATGCTGAGAAACATCCCTATTAATAATTATCTAAATAATAATCTAGGAAGGGTCGATACCCTATATATAGATATGGAAAAAATGGCCGATAGAAAATATTTTGATTGGATGAGAATGAATGAAAAAATGCTAAAGCATCCCCTATCAAATCTGGAATCTTGGTTCTTCCCAAAATTTGTATTACTTTATAATGCATATAAAATGAAACCTTGGTTTATACCAAGTAAATTACTTCTTTTCAATTTGAATAGAAATGAAAATAAAAATAGTAGTGAAAATAAAAAGATCAATGAAAAGCAAAAAGGAAGTTTTTTTATGCTATCAAAAAAAAAGTATAGAAATCAAAAAGAAAAAGAACCCACAAGTCGAGGAGATCTTGGATCCGTTCTCTCACAACAAAAAGATATGGAAGAAAATTATGTAAGGTCAAACATGAAAAAAGGGAAAAATAAAAAACAATACAAAAACAAGACAGAAGCAGAACTATATTTTTTCCTGAAACGTTATTTGCTTTTTCAATTAAGATGGAGCGATACTTTAAATCAAAGAATGATCAATAATATCAAGATATATTGTCTCCTGCTTAGACTCATAGATCCAAGAAAAATTACTATATCCTCGATTCACAAGAGAGAAATGCGTTTGAATATAATGCTTATTCAGAAGAATTTAACTCTTACAGAATTGATGAAAAGGGGAGTGCTGATTATAGAACCCGTTCGTCTGTTTGGAAAAAAAGATGGACAATTTATTATGTATCAAACCATAGGTATTTCGTTGATTAATAAGAGTAAACACCAAACTAATAAAAAATATCAAGAACAAAGATATGTTTCTAAGAATCATTTTGATGAATCTATTTCAACACATCAAAGAATAACCGAAAATAGAGACAAAAATCATTTTGATTTGCTTGTTCCTGAAAATATTTTATCGTTTAGACGGCGTAGAAAATTGAGAATTATAATTTGTTTCAATTCAAAGACTAGAAATGATATAGATATAAATCCAGTATTTTTGAACGAAAAGAACATAAAAAATAACACCCAAGTTTCACATGACAATAAGCATCTTGATAGAGAGAAAAATAAATTAATGAAATTAAAGCTTTTGATTTGGCCTAATTATCGATTAGAAGATTTAGCTTGTATGAATCGTTATTGGTTTGATACGAATAATGGCAGTCGTTTCAGTATGTTAAGGATACAGATGTATCCACAATTGAAAATTTGTGAATAATACATTGTTCTATATATCTTATACCCTATAATATATAATAGTAATAGATAGTAGGGTATATGGGGTATATGAAAGCAAACAAATATACGGATCACATGTCTTGTCTCACATTTCATTAATGTTTCAAAAATGAATCAACAGAGCCTTAAAATTTTGTTAATTTTAGGTCTAAATTCAAATTCTTCGATGGAAAAATGTACCAATCCTTTTCTATCCCTATCTAAATCCAATTTCAAATTAATATTAATAAAGTTGAATTCAGAAAATAAGGAGTTCATAAAAAAATGCATATCTTCATTATATTAAACTAACTTAAATATAATAACTTAAATCTAATAATATAATTTTTGAATTTTTATTCATCAATTTAAGTTATTCCTAAAAAGGCAAAAAACTATTACAGATCGATAAAATTATATCTGTAAAAATATGTAAAAATGGACAGGAGATTTTTTTTATGGTAAAAAATTCATTTATTTCTCAAAAAGCCGCTATGGTGAAATTGGTAGACACGCTGCTCTTAGGAAGCAGTGCTAGAGCATCTCGGTTCAAGTCCGAGTAGCGGCATATGGATTTAATTTACTATAAACTACAAAAATAATAAGTAAACTTAAGTAAACTGAAGAATTCTTATTCTATATAATATTTCAAGAGAGGAATGAATCCGATTTCCTATTGAGTTACTCAATAGGAAATCAGATTCAAGAATTTTATTTTTCAAACCGAAGATGAGTTAATTTTAAAATCAGCCCTATCTGTTATATACTTATTTCTTATGTGAAAAAAAAAAGTTTTTAAATTCCCAGTGGAAAGAGATTTCCCTAAGGAAAACGCTTTTAACGCTATCCAATACCCCTCCTTTTTCCAAAAATTTTTACGAATACGCCTTTTTGCTGCAGAAGTACGTTTTTTAGGAACTGCCATTTAAATAAAAAGTAATTTCTTACTTTTTTGGATATAACTGGATGTGGGAGACATCTAAAAAAAAAAAAATATCAATATTATAAGGTTCTAAGCACAACAATTGCCCAATGGGGCCAAGTACTATTTTTACCCGAAGCTTTGCTATTTAAGGCCTTTTTTAAATAAAATATTTTAGGAGAGTAATAATATGTTATAGAGCACCATGGTTGTGAGGACCTATATTAATTACTGTTAAGGTTTTTTCTTATAGTTAATGTAATCATAAGTTTTTCTCGAGTCATTCTTCCCTGCACTGCTAAAAGTAAAAATAAGTTCATCCAAATATAAATATAATGTCTCACCTCCCAAATTAACGAGGTTTTATCTCTCGAAGGTCCAACTTTTTAATTAATTCTTTATAACGTTCCCTTTTTCTTTTTAACAAATAGGCTTGCAGTCGTTGACGTTTTCCCAAAATTTTTCGTAAACCTCGCTGAGATGAAGAATCCTTTTTGTGCAATTCCAAATGTGAAGTCAGTTTCCTTATTTTAGTGGTGAAATTAAATATTTGAAATTCAACAGACCCTGTTTTCACCATAGCGGCTTTTTGAGAAATAAATGAATTTTTTACCATAAAAAAAATCTCCTGTCCATTTTTACATATTTTTACAGATATAATTTTATCGATCTGTAATAGTTTTTTGCCTTTTTAGGAATAACTTAAATTGATGAATAAAAATTCAAAAATTATATTATTAGATTTAAGTTATTATATTTAAGTTAGTTTAATATAATGAAGATATGCATTTTTTTATGAACTCCTTATTTTCTGAATTCAACTTTATTAATATTAATTTGAAATTGGATTTAGATAGGGATAGAAAAGGATTGGTACATTTTTCCATCGAAGAATTTGAATTTAGACCTAAAATTAACAAAATTTTAAGGCTCTGTTGATTCATTTTTGAAACATTAATGAAATGTGAGACAAGACATGTGATCCGTATATTTGTTTGCTTTCATATACCCCATATACCCTACTATCTATTACTATTATATATTATAGGGTATAAGATATATAGAACAATGTATTATTCACAAATTTTCAATTGTGGATACATCTGTATCCTTAACATACTGAAACGACTGCCATTATTCGTATCAAACCAATAACGATTCATACAAGCTAAATCTTCTAATCGATAATTAGGCCAAATCAAAAGCTTTAATTTCATTAATTTATTTTTCTCTCTATCAAGATGCTTATTGTCATGTGAAACTTGGGTGTTATTTTTTATGTTCTTTTCGTTCAAAAATACTGGATTTATATCTATATCATTTCTAGTCTTTGAATTGAAACAAATTATAATTCTCAATTTTCTACGCCGTCTAAACGATAAAATATTTTCAGGAACAAGCAAATCAAAATGATTTTTGTCTCTATTTTCGGTTATTCTTTGATGTGTTGAAATAGATTCATCAAAATGATTCTTAGAAACATATCTTTGTTCTTGATATTTTTTATTAGTTTGGTGTTTACTCTTATTAATCAACGAAATACCTATGGTTTGATACATAATAAATTGTCCATCTTTTTTTCCAAACAGACGAACGGGTTCTATAATCAGCACTCCCCTTTTCATCAATTCTGTAAGAGTTAAATTCTTCTGAATAAGCATTATATTCAAACGCATTTCTCTCTTGTGAATCGAGGATATAGTAATTTTTCTTGGATCTATGAGTCTAAGCAGGAGACAATATATCTTGATATTATTGATCATTCTTTGATTTAAAGTATCGCTCCATCTTAATTGAAAAAGCAAATAACGTTTCAGGAAAAAATATAGTTCTGCTTCTGTCTTGTTTTTGTATTGTTTTTTATTTTTCCCTTTTTTCATGTTTGACCTTACATAATTTTCTTCCATATCTTTTTGTTGTGAGAGAACGGATCCAAGATCTCCTCGACTTGTGGGTTCTTTTTCTTTTTGATTTCTATACTTTTTTTTTGATAGCATAAAAAAACTTCCTTTTTGCTTTTCATTGATCTTTTTATTTTCACTACTATTTTTATTTTCATTTCTATTCAAATTGAAAAGAAGTAATTTACTTGGTATAAACCAAGGTTTCATTTTATATGCATTATAAAGTAATACAAATTTTGGGAAGAACCAAGATTCCAGATTTGATAGGGGATGCTTTAGCATTTTTTCATTCATTCTCATCCAATCAAAATATTTTCTATCGGCCATTTTTTCCATATCTATATATAGGGTATCGACCCTTCCTAGATTATTATTTAGATAATTATTAATAGGGATGTTTCTCAGCATATAAAAAAGGGTCTCTTTAGACGTGTAAGAAATATCTTGGTTCTTATTTCCTTGAAATGAAGATCTATAAAAAAAGCATTCCGTTTTATTTTCATAATTAAGAAATTTATATGATAAAAGATCATACCTATAGTCTTTTTTAAAATTCTCTTTTTGATTAGATAATGAATATACTTCAAATGCTTTTTCTTTTTTTGAATCAATTAATTGGTTTTTTTCATATGAATGCCGTTTGCTTAAAATTTCCTTTTTTGCTATATGACGCCGATGAACTGTATTTCGCCATTTTTCTGGTATTAATCTAGACCATTTTATCTGAGATAAATTGTATTGATAATGTCCTCTTAACCAGTTTTTCCATTGATTCATTTCATAATTAGGAAGTTTCTTATCCCCCAATTGTGAATGAACCACTCCTCGCGTTTCAAACGAATCCTTGATTTCGGGTTTAAGAAAAAAAGGGATTCCTTGATAGTGAAGAACAGATCTTAATTTAGACGAATTACTAACTTGGATTTGTGATAATTTGTAAAATACATATACTTGTGACACGTAGGATAAGTCTAAGTCATAAAAAGTATGTGAATTGGTTTTACTAATACTAATCTTATCAAGTGACTTTGAAATAAACGGAGTTGGATTTTTCTTTTTTGTATTAATTATTTCTTGTTTTCTTTCATTGTTGTAAATGGATTTATCAATCATTTTTTTGATTAATTTAATCAAAAGTTCTTTATTCATTTTCGGAATAGTAATGCTAGATAAAAATATATCTGTGTATATTCTTTCAATAAAAAATCGCAAAAAAAGGGGTAATTTACAAATTATTCTAGCATTTCTTCTTTTTAATCTTTGCAATTTTTCGAATCTTTTAGTATTATAATTTGTTTTATTAGCACTAATAAGATTATTTATTCTTGGAGTTATTTTTTTTTTCTCTTTTGAGATTATTTCTATTTTATTTAGAATTGTACTTGTTCGATCAGCTAGATCTGTCATTTTTTTTTCTGTAAATGCAAAATTTGTCCAGCTCGGAGATGGAATTTTACTCAATGATTCGTAAATTATCTGATTGCTTATTAGGGAATCTCTTTCTTTTTTTAATTCTCTCGATTCATATATTTCGACTTCTCTTAATCGAAATAATAAAATGGGATTTACTTTTGAAAGTTCTTTTATTTTTTTTGTTATCAAAATAACACTTTTGATAATCCATTTGTTTGTTTCTTTTGAGAGTTTTCTAAATAATTTTGTTTTTCCTTTGAAAACTATTAGAACTCGGAAATACTTCTTTTTTAATTTTCCTATTTTTTTTTTTAATTCTGTAAAAATTGGTTTAAAAAAGGAAAGTCGTTTTCGGGGCGAACCAAAAGGAAGTTCGGCTTCCATTCCCCAAACTGTTAAAAAACAAAAATCATCTTGTTTTTTGTTTTTTTTCATTAGATCCTTCTGAGAGGATCCTAATTTAGGTTTGTTCCAAGGTTTCAAACAGAAAGGAAATAAGATTTTTATCTGAATACCCTCTGTCAACCAATTTTTTGGAAATTCTGTTTCGGATAATGGAACGCCGTTATAAGTACATTTAATATGCACCTCTCTATCCCATTCCCGGAAATCCTCAGACCATTCAGGAAGTTGAAATAGGAGTATACGTCCAATATTTTTCGCAATTATGAATGAAGGTAATAGAATATATTTTCTAAAAATAGATTGAGTTAGTAACATGCAACCTCTTATTACTTGCGCAAGTGGAATGGTATCCCAGGCTTCTGCTATCTCTATTCGCGCGTTCTCCCTTCTTTTGTTCTTTTCTTTTTTTTCTTCGCTTTTTGTTTGCTCCTCTGTATACTCTACAATTTTTAATGCTTCCCCCGTCCCCACCCAGTTTCTAAAAATTAATTTTTTCAACCCGGAGATATCAAAAGAAAAAAGAGGTTTTTTTTTAATTCTGTCCAAAAAAATAGGGGAATGCACATTTGCTTGAAACAATTCTAAAATTATTATTTTACGCCTTTGAGACCGCATAGAACCCGTGATTATACCTCGCCGAAAGTCTGATTGTTGTGAATAGCGGATTAAAGCCACTTCGTCTGTGTCTGTTCGATCGTTAGTATCTGTATTAGGATCAGTATTATCTTTGTTAGCAGTAAAAATTACTACACCCTTGCCTTTTCTTGAACGAATTTGATGATCTACGGGTACGTCTTCGTAATATTCTCCCGATTGTTGTTCTAACTCGGTTATTAATTTATATGACCATCGAAGGACTTTTTTACTGATTTCTTTTATTCTAGTCGATTTTCTGATAATTTTTTGATCATTAACATCAGTTACAATTTGAGTTAATAAATATTTAAAAATATTAGTTCCTATTTTTCCTTCTGAAAATAAAGAAAGAACCTTCCAATTTAGATCAGTGGATCCCGATTCTCTAAGAACTCTACTGATGAAAGTTAAGAAATCAACAATTTCTGTTGATAATGGTTTTTTATCAAATCTATTTATTTTCTGTTCAAATTCTTGGCAATAAGTATCTGAAAGAAGGATACCGTGAATTCGATTTATCCCCAATTTCTCTATGAAATTTTCTATCAGAGTTTTTTTTATAATTGGGGGTGAAAAGTTTTTGTAGATTGTTTTCCGATATGATCTGTTCAGGAAAGGATCATATCTTTTTGATAAGTATTCTTTTGTATAATCGTCATTACACAATCGAGTCCTTGTTTCAAGTATATTCAAAGAAATAAATTCTTTGTCTAGAGCTTCAATTCGATTTATAAACTCGTCGTTTAAACTTTTTCCTTTTGGTTTGTTGGTATAAAGCCAAGGGTTGGGGAGTTTATTAGGTGAAGATTTTGCGAATGTAGATGAGGATATCCTTCTTTTTATCATTTCCAAAAAAATGGATAAACTGGGGAGATATGTAAAAGACATTCTTTCTTTTCCATCACTTTTGCATATGTTAAAAAAATATTGTGACATTTCATTTCTGACAGTCCCGTCAAAGTGAGTATTTTTTATGTATCGAAATGGTCGATTCCACCGCTTCAAATCGAAAAGAAGATTCATAATAGGTTTTTCTTTGAAAAAAGGGTCCTTTTTTGCAGTTTTTTTCTCAAATATTTTGAATCTTGAATTGTCATGATTTTCATTGATATTCATTAGATAAGACTCTTCAGAAACTGGTCTCTTTTTATAGCCTGTCTCTGTAACT